TAACAAGTCACACGCTCATATTCCGGAAATACCGAAAAAAAGAAATCCCACAGTCGAACTACCAGAATGGTCTATAAATCCGAGTCTTAAGTCATTTTTTTGCTAGGGCTTCGTAGGTCTTATGAACCTAACTCATTGAAATTCCATCCAGTAAAACGGAAGAATTATAAATTTCCAAAATAATAGATAGGAATATCGCAAATAAAGCCATTGCGACTCCCATAAGTGGCGTAGTCCCCCAGCCCGGAGCCACTTTACCATATTCCGAATTCAATGGTTTCAATAAATTCCCTACAGTAGTTTGTCTTGGCCTAGATCTAGAACTACCCTCAACGGTTTGTGTAGCCATAAATCCTATTTAATCATTGGTTGAGATCTGTTGACTTTGTATACCATTCCGTTGTAGTTGTAAATAAACGATCTTATCGTAGATCCATTGTGATCTTGAAATTATCTAAAAATGGAAACAGCAACCCTAGTCGCCATCTTCATATCTGGTTTACTTGTAAGCTTTACGGGGTACGCCTTATATACCGCTTTTGGGCAACCCTCTCAACAACTAAGAGATCCATTCGAGGAACACGGGGACTAGACTAGTTGAAGTAATGAGCCTCCCGATATGGGAGACTCATTACTTCAGTTGATATAATGAAAAATCATTTCATTTTTTTAGTCGGAACCTTAGGCGGTTCTCGAAAAAAGATAGCGAAAAAAATTATCCCTAAAGTCGAGACTAAAAGGAATGTATAAACCAATGCTTCCATAGATTCGATCGTGGTTTACAATTATAGCTTTCACACCTATTCGTTTGAGTGGAATCATTTACCATACCATATAAAAAGGGGGAACGAATCAAAGAAAAGAAGGTGATTCAAGTCAATATTTCTCGGGTACCTTATTCAAATTCAAATAAAAAAAAAATAGAGGCAAAAGATACCAGAACAATCTTGTATCAAACTACTTGTCTCCTTGTAGTTGGATCTCCAAGTTTTTGGAATGCTCCAAATTCTACTTGAGCATCCAAATCTGGATCAATACCAGCAAAAACATCTCTGAATAAGGTTCTAGCGCCATGCCAAATGTGTCCGAAAAAGAAGAGCAAAGCAAACGTAGCATGCCCAAAAGTGAACCAACCCCTTGGACTGCTACGAAAAACACCATCGGATTTCAAAGTAGCCCGGTCTAATTCAAAAATTTCACCTAATTGTGCGCGTCTAGCATATTTTTTCACAGTAGCAGGATCACTATAACTGACTCCATTGAGTTCGCCACCATAGAACTCAACGGTTACACCTACTTGTTCAACACTATACTTTGATTCTGCCCTTCGAAAAGGAACATCTGCCCTCACAATTCCGTCTCCATCTACCAAAACGACCGGGAATGTTTCAAAAAAAGTAGGCATACGACGTACAAAAAGTTCGCGCCCTTCTTTATCTCTAAAGACGGGGTGTCCTAACCATCCAACAGCTATTCCATCCCCGCTGTCCATTGAGCCTGCTCTGAATAATCCCCCTTTTGCCGGATTATTACCAATGTAATCATAAAAAGCTAATTTTTCGGGAATTTTAGACCAAGCTTCTGATAAACTTAGATTTTCGGCTAGTCCGGCACCAACTCTTCGATATATTTCTTGCTGGAAGTATCCCTGATCCCACTGATAACGAGTAGGACCAAATAACTCGATTGGGGTCGTTGCTGAACCATACCACATAGTTCCAGCAACAACAAAAGCTGCAAAAAAAACAGCAGCGATACTACTAGAAAGTACAGTTTCAATATTGCCCATACGTAATCCTTTGTATAGACGTTGAGGCGGACGGACACTAAGATGGAATAGGCCCGCTAATATGCCCAGTGTACCCGCTGCAATATGATGAGAGGCGATTCCTCCCGGAACAAAAGGATCAAAACCTTCCGCGCCCCACGCTGGACTTACAGATTGTACTTTTCCAGTTAGTCCATAAGGATCAGACACCCATATTCCAGGACCATATAAGCCTGTTACATGAAATGCGCCAAAGCCAAAGCAAGCCACCCCTGAGAGAAATAAATGAATTCCAAAGATCTTGGGCAAATCCAAAGAGGGTTTTCCCGTACGTTCATCACAGAATATTTCTAGGTCCCAATATACCCAATGCCAGATGGCCGCCAAAAAGCACAAGCCAGAAAACACAATATGTGCCCCAGCCACGCCTTCATAACTCCAAATACCCGGATTCGTTATAGTTCCTCCTGAAATACTCCAACCACCCCACGAATTGGTTATTCCTAAACGAGTCATGAAGGGTATAACGAACATACCTTGTCTCCACATTGGATCAAGGACGGGGTCAGAGGGATCAAAAACCGCCAATTCGTATAGAGCCATCGAACCGGCCCAACCAGAAACTAGAGCCGTATGCATTATATGGACAGAAAGCAATCGGCCGGGATCATTCAATACTACAGTATGAACACGATACCAAGGCAAACCCATGGAAATACCCCTTTCTCAAAGAAAAATAGACACTATGTAACTTTATCGCATTGCACTATGTACCTAACCTTTTCAGCGGATTCTGTATGAGAAAAGGTTACTATTTATTCTATTCCGTTGAAAATAACGGCGGAATTCTGTTCGTAAGAACAAAGAGAAGCAGATCTATTCTATACCCGATAAGTACCAATACGCAATGGGACCAATGCTCCCATTGCGTGGGAACGAATGCATGTATACTTGTTTATTATTCGAACGATCGATCCCTTCATTAAAATTTTTATTTATTCATTATGTCTTCCTCTAAAAACCTTCCAATGTATGTATAAACTAGAATAAACAGAAAAATAATAATGAAGACAATAAACTCATTCTTACGTTTCCATATTAAAGTGAAGTATAGTACTAAATTTTTTTTTCTTTAATTTAATGCCCATTGGTGTTCCAAAAGTACCTTTTCGGAGTCCTGGAGAGGAAGATGCAGTTTGGGTTGACGTATAGTGCGACTTGTCAGACATATTGGGTCATATGGGATTTACCCGTTTTCTCCACCGATCGAGATATCCTCTGTTTCGCCCAAGAAATATTGTATTGATTGAAGAATCAATTATTCAGAGCGTGAAGTGAAATTAGATCAATTTCTATTGAGGATCAATATTATCAATTATAAGAATTTATGGTTGACTTGGACTAAGAAAATCAAGTATCCAGGCTCCGTTCAGAAAATACCAAATTGGTAATAGTAATATATGTACAATTACCACTTGTAGCATAGACGATTCTTATACTTAATTATAGAGGCGATCTCAAACTGCCATGCCAACCAGTATGATGAATACATCGAATAGTTTGGGGGAGGCGTGAAAGGAATTGAAAAAAGTCGTAGCAAAAAGAAGTGGTACTGAGATCATTTGTCCTATATGTGCAAATATAATTCGGATAGATCTTTCCCCGGAGTAGAACATGAACCTAAAAGAATTGAAAGGACCCAGTCAGGAACAAGAAAATGACATCGTGATTTGAATCTCGACGAAACAATACATCAATGAGAGGTTAATTCAATAAGTTCACTAAATTCTTTTTTTTTTTAGGGAAGGGGGCCAAAACTCATGTTTTTTTGAAAAATAGAAGAAAAAATCCCTTTCATTAGAAAAACAGAAATCTCTTACAAAAAAAAGAGATAGGATTGGAATCGACACATTGATTCTTTTTTTCGCAATTTTTTTAAACCGTATGCATCCAAAGATGCACGTACGGTTTAAAAGGGATACAATTTTGTCCTAATCAACCGACTTTATCGAGAAAGATTACTTTTTTTAGGCCAAGAAGTTGATAGCGAAATCTCAAATCAACTTGTTGGTCTCATGGTATATCTCAGTATAGAAGATGATACTAAGGATCTTTATTTGTTTATAAACTCCCCCGGCGGATGGGTAATACCAGGAATAGCCATTTATGATACTATGCAATTTGTTTCGCCCGATGTACATACAATATGCATGGGATTAGCCGCTTCAATGGGATCTTTCATTCTGGTCGGAGGAGAAATTACCAAACGTCTAGCATTCCCTCACGCTTGGCGCCAATGAGTTTTTATTTGAAAAAAGGAAGAAGACTATGCCTTCGCCGTATCAAATATGAATAATAGGTAATAATAGCATGGCACTTCGAGTTCGATATGAACAAACTATTATTGTTTTTCCTAACATGAGATTTTGTATCGAGATAGTAGTATGAAACAAAGGTTATTTCCGATTTGATCTTCTGTGTCGGGAGTACATTTCAGCGTCACAAACCATTTTTCTTCCACACCAGAAGTATCTTTCTGATATTTATCTTACGAAGAAAAGAATACGAAAATGAAAAAAAAAGATCATTTTTCCTTATTTGATCGTATCAAAAAGAAACTTTGGGATTGCTAAATTACAGACGAGATAAATATAGAAAGCAACAGAACCATCATAGTATTTTTTTTGACTCCTACAATACGAAAAGAAGGGTGGTAAATGGATCATTCAACGATCTGAATCGGATGGATTCTTTTTTTTTTGCTTCGATATAGAATAGAAGGGAAGAAAAAGGAAATTCCGTTGCGGAGCCGTATGCAATGCGCAAAAGATGCCTGTACGGATGTTCAATTCTATTTTTTTTTTCTTCTTTTTTTTTAGCCCTTACTTTAGCCCAATCATTCGAGATAGAAAAACCGTTCATGCATGATGTTATATCAATATTATCAGGGTTATGATTCACCAACCTGCTAGTTCTTTTTATGAGGCGCAAGCAGGGGAATTTATCCTGGAAGCGGAAGAACTACTCAAACTTCGCGAAACCCTCACAAAGGTTTATGTACAAAGAACGGGCAACCCTTTATGGGTTATATCCGAAGACATGGAAAGGGATGTTTTTATGTCAGCAACAGAAGCCCAAGCTCATGGCATTGTTGATCTTGTAGCGGTCGAAAATGAAACTACTGGGGATTTCGTCTAAATACGCGATTCCGTTTCAAACCATAATTCGAATT